ATAGTATAATTATTGGTGCCAGGCCCATAGATGTGGCTCCCGATAATAGTAGTAAGGTATTTGGTGTTTTAACATGTTTTGGTAGGCTTGTGTTTATGTTTTGATTAAGTGTTATTAAGCCAATAATGATATTTAGGTAGAAGAAGAGGTTTATTAGGGAGCCAATAACTAAGATAATAATTATTGGTGTGTTGTGGTTGGCTAATATTATAATAGCTAATATTTTTGGTATAAATCCAGTTAATGGTGGTAAACCAGCAAGAGAGATTAATAGAATAGATATGAGTAGTTGAGTGGTTGGCGTAATTATTATAACTTTCCTTAGCTGTTTTGAGGTTGTCAGGTTTATTATATTAAGAAGTATAAATAGTGGAATAATGAGGGAGCAATAGATTGTAAAATAGAATATTGATATTATAGGTTTGTCTAGTAATATAAACCTTATTATTCATCCTAGGTGACCAATTGAGGAGTAGGCTATAATGGATCGTAGCTGTCTTTGATTTATTCCCATAATTCCTCCGATTAGAGCGTTCAATCCGGCTATTAATATAATTAAGGATGTTAGTGCTTGTTTAGTGAAGAAAACTAAGATTGTAAGAGGTGCTAGTTTTTGTCATGAGGATAGAATAGTGCAGGAGATTCATGAAATAGAGGATATTACGGAGGGGTATCAAAAGTGACAGGGGGCACTCCCTAGTTTTAGAAGTACTGATATTACTAGGATAGGGGCTACCATTGTTGGAAGGGGAGAGTAGGGGGACCACATTATAATAGATGAGGTTAGAAGCAAGGCAGATCCCAGGGCTTGAGCTAGGAAGTATTTAATAGAGCCCTCAGTTTCTTGATTTGATTTAGAAGATATCAGGATTGGGATAAATCTTAAAAGATTTAGTTCTATTGAAGCTCATAAAAATATCCAGTTTGTCCTAGAAAGGGCTATTATGGTTCTAGTAATTAGGGTGGATATGGTTAGTATTGTTGCTGGGGACCACATAAATCTCATAAAGATTATGGAGGAGTTGAACCCCCTTATAAAGGTTAGAAGCCCATATTTAGCCCGGCTAATCTGTTATGAAGATCAGTCAAGTGATCCTTCGTTTCATTCATGAATTAGCCCAATAATTAGGATAATAATGAATAGTATGCAGGTTACTAATAGGATGTGTGTAGTATAGTGGGTTGTTAATATAGTTGGAATGGGCATAAGTAACACAATTTCGATATCGAACACGATGAAGATAATAGCTAATAGGAAAAATCGTATTGAGAATGGAATTCGTGCAGTGTTTTTTGGGTCAAATCCACATTCAAATGGTGTAGATTTTTCTCGGTCTTCGGTTGATCGTGTAGCTAGAATATTAGCTGCTACTAATACAACTGTTGGAATTAATGAGCAAATGATAAATATTGATGTAGCCTGATTCATTAACTAGAAATATCAGGTTATTATCTCTTGATTAAAAGTCAAGCGCTGTTTCAAGCTCTCTAGTCAGGCATAGGGAGTATGACTCCTTAATTAACGTCATCAGAGTTATCCGTTCATCCGGCGCTATGCCTATATTAGTATGATAATTGGTAAAACTAATATTAAGCAAGTTAGTGATAGGGGCAAAAATCTTTTTCATGTTAAGTTTATTAGGTGATCATAACGTATGCGTGGGAAGGTTGCTCGCACTCAAACGAATAGTATTGCAATGAATATGGTTTTTACTAGTAGTAGTATATCAGATATAAATATATTTGGTATTCTCATAAACACAATACTAGTAAATAGCCTTATTGCTAAGATGTTTATATATTCGGCTATGAAGATTATTGCAAATAGTCCTCTTCTGTATTCAACATTAAAACCTGATACTAGTTCTGATTCCCCCTCAGCGAAGTCGAATGGTGTTCGGTTTGTTTCAGCTAAGTTTGTGATAAATCAGGTTACTGTTACGGGAATTAGTATTATTAGGATTCATGAATATATTGTCATTTTAGTGAAGTCTATTGTTATAACTAGCATGAGGGCTCTTAGTAAAATTAGAGATATTCTTACTTCATATGAGATTGTTTGTGCTACCCCACGTAGTGCTCCAAGTAGAGCATATTTTGAGTTTGACCTCCATCCCGCTATAAATGTGGAATATACATTTATACTTGAAACGCATAAAAAATATAGTACACTAAATTGTAAAAAATAAGATTGATGTGAGTGTGGGTAGATTGCCCATATTAGTAGTGCTAGAATTAAGCCTATGGTTGGAGCAATTATAAATGGGGTTTTGTTAGATGGTGTTGGTTTGGCCTGTTCTTTTACAAATAGTTTAATGGCATCAGAAAATGGTTGCGGCACCCCTATTAAGCCTACCTTATTTGGTCCCTTGCGTAGATGGAAGTATCCTAGAAATTTTCGCTCTATTAATGTATAAAATGCTATAGCTACTAGTGCTATTACTAGCCTTAGTAGAATAGATGTGAAGAATGCTACACTCATATAACAAGAGAGGTTTACTCATAAACAGGGTTTAAACCTGTGGCACTATTCTGCCATCTTATTAGGTTTGAGAACGAGTTGAACGTTTTTATAGATGTTCAAAATCTACTGTTTCCAAAACTTCAAACCGTCACTGAGATTCCTCTCTCACCAAGTGCAAGTTGGTAGTTCTAAATAAACTAAGTCACACTATAGTGTGTGGTCTTAATCCCATAAATTGATCCTAAATCAATTGCACTAATCTGCCAACACACTTGTATAGTTTATAGGTGTATGTTATTTAATATTTATTATATGTATTCTTTTTTATAATTAATTATTCTGTCCAGGTCCTTTCGTACTAGGGACAGGGTGTAGTGAGGTCGAGGATAGAAGCTAACCTGGCTTACGCCGGTCTGAACTCAGCTCATGTAGGATGTTACTGGTTGAACAAACCATCTTCATATAACTTTTGCGCTATATAGATACCCTAAGCCAACATCGAGGTGCCAAACCCCACTGTTGATAAGGACTCTTGAGTGGGATTAGCCTGTTATCCCTAAGGTAGCTTGTTTTTATGATCTTTTAAGGGTCAGTTGTTTGATTAATGTATCTTTTATAATTTGGGTGATTATTTTACCCGGGGTCGCCCCAACCGAATATTTTTATAGTGAGGTTCTATAAGTAAAATTAAGCTCTATAGGGTCTTCTTGTCCTTCGAGTGTATCTACCCTTCTTCAGATAGATATTAATTTTTAGCTGGCTAACTGAGACAGTCTTTATTTCGTTAACCCTTTCATTCTAGCCTACAATTAATAGGCAAGTGATTATGCTACCTTTGCACGGTTAGGATACCGCGGCCGTTGAACAAGTGTCACTGGGCAGGTATTATCTCATATGTGGTACATGAGACAATGTTTTTGTTAAACAGTCGAAATAGGGGTTTGCCGAGTTCCTTAGTTAGCTATTGTTTATAGCCTGTTGTTATTTCTGGTTATTTGATATTTATATTTATTAATACTTATTTTTACATAGTAGAGGTTGGTTAGATAGGTTGCCAACCCTTTCAACTTTTTTTAACATAAAATATTATAAATTATTTCAGTTCTTGTTACGGTAAAGTGGTTTGGTTGGCTGATATTAAGCCTATGGGAAGGGATAGATTTTGGGTGATATTGTTTGTATTATTGGGCTTATCCTCAATAGTTTTACACTATAATTTTAATTATATGTTTTAATGTATAATGTTTGTTGAAAACCAGCTATATTCTTATGCGGATGGTATGTAGCCTCTGTTAAACTGTCTTTTAAAGCTTTTTCCACAGCTATTAATAGGTTCTCAACAGCAGTTTAACATCTCACTTAGAATTCGGGATTTGTCTATTTAATTAATTTCTTGTAAAACCATAATGCACGAGGTACATTTGTTAAAAGTTACTATTATTTATTGTTGTTTCCATTTCTGTACTTTTGTATTTATTATATTTAAATGTTGTATTATATATCAATTTTAAAGGTTATTTTATGTGGGCGGAGCAAGTAGTTTAACTTTATTTTTAGTGTAAGTAAAAAGCATTATATATGCTATACCCCGACAGGTGCAATTTCCATTACACCTACTTTGTTACGACTTATCTAACCTTTAGGATAGAGTGACGGGCGATGTGTGCATGTCTTAGGTATTTATTCATTTTTTTAACTTGTAAATTGATTACGGCCAAGTCCACTTTCGTAAGATTTTTTATTTCTTAGTCGATAGTCTATTTTGGGGTTGTAACCCATCATCACCTTCTTATAGGCTGCACTTTGACCTGATGTAAATGAGTTGGGTAAATCATAGCGGCATACTTGTTCTTTTAGAGGTATGCTTACAACGGCAGTACACATGCTGGGAGTCAAGAGAAGGTTGCATATACGTGGATTATCGAGTTATGAGACAGGTTCCCCTGGTTTTATAAGACACCGCCAAAATCTTTGAATTTTAAACTATTGTTCGTAATATTCAACTTTGGTTTAAGTCGTGAATAGATGGGTATCTAATCCATGTTTTAGTTCATGATTTCATTATTATTAGATAGATGTGACTCGCGAGTATTAAAAATTAGACTTTTATTATTATTTAAACTATCATTAATTTAGTTTATATTATATTAACTTGGGCTTATCGTCTAACCGCGGCAGCTGGCACGAATTTTGCCAGCCCTTAAACCATACTCTTTTCTCGGTTTCCCAAATTGAAAAGTGTTATCTACTGTGGCGCCCTGTTGCATTGAGGATATTCTCAATACATGTATTGGATCTTTTAGATAGGGGAGAATGCGGGGATAGGGTACTTTACATGTATGTTGGTTGGCTAAAAGTTAATTTTTCAGTCAGAATCAAACTGTTAGTGGGAGAGAGTATCTCTTTTTCGGGGTATGAACCCGCTAGCTTGAATAGCTTATCCTACTAGGCACTAGTATCTAATGTACTCTTTTAAATCTGCAATTTAATGTTGTTGCTCAACTATGGTGCCAGCATCAGTTAGTAATAGTTTCTGGCTTAGTAATTAATAATACTACTGGAATTAGGTGTATTAGTATTAAAGAAAAATCTTTGGGTTTTACATTTATTAATGAGTTAGTTGAGGTTGTTGATGTCCCATGATTTATAGATGTAAATATATATAGTGAATATGCTGCGGTGCAGAATCTTACTAGTCTGAGAAGTAGAATTCTTCATGTGGTTGCTGATATAATTGAAGTAATTAATATGATTTCTCTCAGTAGGTTGATTGTTGGTGGAGCAGCCATGTTTCTGGCAGTAAATAGGAATCATCATATTGTTAGTGTCGGCATTAGTGCTATTAGCCCCTTAGTTATGTACAGTCTTCGTGTTGATGTGATTTCGTAGTTTATGTTTGCCATAACGAATAGTGCTGATGATCTAAGCCCGTGCGCAATTATTATGGCTAGTGAGGCTTGTATGCCCCAAGTAGAGTTTGAATTTATGCCTGCCACTACTAACCCCATATGGCCCACTGACGAATAAGCAATTAAAGATTTTAGGTCTGTTTGACGTATGCAGATTAGACTTGTAGCAACGGCCCCCACTAATGCCACTCTCACTATCACAGATGATAGATATTTTAGTATGTGACTAAATAGGTAGGATATTCGTAGAAGGCCGTAGCCACCTAACTTAAGAAGAATTGCAGCTAAAACTATAGATCCTGCGATAGGTGCCTCTACATGTGCTTTTGGTAGTCATAGGTGTGTTGTAAATATTGGTAGTTTAACTAGAAAGCCCCCCAGAGTTATCAGTCATGCAATTGTGGCTAATGGAAAATCTGTTGGAAATGATATAGATATAAACATTGGCATATGGGTTGTTTTGGAAGATGTATAGATTTTGCATAGTGCTACCAGTATTGGCAGAGACGCGGTGACTGTGTAGATTATTAGGTATATTCTAGCTTGCAAGCGCTCAGGCTGATACCCCCATATTATAATTATCGCTATTGTGGGGACCAGTGAGGCCTCAAATCAGATATAAAATATAAAGATGTTAGAAGCGTTAAAGCAAAGTAGCAAGATTAAGGTTAATATTAAAGTGTTTATTGTAAATAGTTTCGGGTGTGTTTTGGTTGTGTAGATCTTTGTACTAGCTAGGATTATTATGGCTGCAACTCAGATAGTTAGGATTGACAGGGATGAGGTTAATATGTCTCTGGCAGAAAAGGTTGTTATTATAGTGTAGGGTATTGAGTTTAATATTGTGGCTGTATAAATAGTCATTAGTATAATTAGAGTTAGTAGGGTGATTCATATATAGGATTTAGTAATTTTTGGGAGTAGGAACAGGGATAATATAATTACTAAAATTTTTAACATTTGGTAGAAGTTAGTGATTTTAATATATCATTCCCACATGATCGTGATATTGATACTATTAGCCCAAGTCCTAATCTTGCTTCACATGCTCCAAATGTGAGTAGAATTACTGTTATAGCAGTATTTGCGGCTCTTGAGTTTGTTAGGATCAGTGGTACAAATAATACTAATCTTAGTGTAATTCCTTCTAAGGATAGTAGTGTTATCAGGAAATGTGTTTGATTAAATAATATATTTGTTATGGCTAAAATAGGCAATAAACATATAATTGTTAAGGCTGTATTATTCATAGAACTGAGGGTAGCCCTTTCTTCGACTTACAAGGTCGCTGCTTATTATTGTTAGCTTTCAGTTCTCAGATAGCGCATTTAGCGATCATTGACACCCAAGGTCAGTATTTTAATAAACTACTATCTGATGTGTAATACGATGTATATTTTTAGCATGAAAAGCTAGAGTGTTATTATTACACTATACACACTATTTAGGGAGAGTCCCCATCTTATCTTCTTCAGAGATGTGCTTTAAGTTAAGCTACCTAAATATAGTATAGTCAGGATTACTAGTATTGAGATTGAGGATATTACCAGGTAATTTACTGGTTTTGTATTAAATATTTTTATTATTGAATTGGATGCTAGAAATCTGGATCTCACTATACCCTGTCCCCCTAACAATTCTAATCAGGACTGATCTAATGACTTTAGGTAGTTATGGGATACGTATATTGGTATTTTTATGGTGAATTGTGAAGATAGGGGCACTAAGAATCATATAAGGCATGATGCATAGTGTGTTATAGGAATTGATATTATTAAGGGGGCCTGCTTAACTTGCTGGGTGTTTATATTTCATGCTGTGAGTAGTCCTAGGACAACTATAATTATTGGTATAGTTTTTATTGTTGTGGTTATTGTCATAGGTTCTTGATTCATAGGCATAGTTCAAATTAGAGAGGCACCAGAGATAATTGACATGGAGGATAAAACTAGTATTGGAGTGGTTAGGGGCCCCCTTTCTTCAAGTTGGATGAAGGGCCTGCAATTTGATGGACCTCAGATAGTTGTTAATCTGAACCGTATTGTATAGAATGATGTAAGTCTGACAGTGAATAAAATAATAATTAATATGGTTAGGTTTTGTGAGTAGAAAATGGAGGATTCTACAATTATATCCTTTGAGTAAAACCCCGATATAAAGGGTGCCCCACATAGAGCTATGTTTGCTAGTATAAAGCATGACGTGGTCGTCGGTATTTGTGTAGTAATGTTTCCCATTCATCGAAGGTCTTGACTGTGTATGTGGCTATGAATTAGTGTGCCAGCACAGATAAATAGAAGAGCCTTGAATAATGCGTGGGTTACCATATGAAAATATGCAAGATTTACTATACCCAGCCCCATTGCGGCCATCATCATTCCAAGTTGTCTTAGGGTTGACAGAGCAATAATTTTTTTTATGTCACATTCAGTTATTGCTCTTAATCCGGCCATGGTGGTTGTGCATACTGCAATTAATAATAATAGCTGATTAAATCAGGTAGTTGATCTTAAAAATGGGTAAAATCGAATAAGTAAGAAAACGCCGGCTGTAACTAAGGTAGATGAGTGCACTAGTGCTGAGACCGGTGTTGGTGCAGCTATGGCTGCTGGCAACCACCTTGAAAAAGGTATCTGTGCTCTTTTTGTTATGGCGGCTAATAAGATGGCACCGGATTGTCAAGAGAATAGTCTAGTTTCTCATATATGAAGGATATTTCATTGTCCTTGATTTAGTGTTCAGGCAATTGATAGAAGCAGTATAACATCACCAATACGGTTTGTTAGTGCAGTAATTATCCCAGCAGCTAGTGATTTCGGGTTTTGGTAGTAAATTACTAGAATAAATGACACTAGCCCTAAACCATCTCACCCCAATAGCAGGATTATGAGATGCGGGAAGAAGATTAGTATATTTATGGATAAAACAAATAGTAGTACGAGTACTGTAAATCGGTCAATAAATTTGTCGTCTTTTATATATACGGTAGAAAATTGCAACACGTTGGCTGAAATTAGTAGAACGGTGGAAGCAAATATGGTACCAACAGGATCTAGAATAATTGTTATTATAACCGGTGTTGAGGAGATGTTAAATAGTGTTCATTCAATCAATGTGGTTTTATTGTTTAGTATTATGTAGATGGATAGTGGGGCCATTAATGTGAAGAGTGCCCACATCAATATACTAGCCTGCTTATGAATCTTGAATTGTATAAACATGAAAAAGAGTATTGATATACATTTCTGAATCCACAGCTCAGCGGTTTCTATAACCTATCTTTAAGCTGCCAAGTTTTACGGGGTTTTAATGTTGGTACTAATTCCGACAGGATGTGCAGTAAAAATATACCCTAAATTTTGTATCTGTAAATACTATGAAATTTTCAGACTTTAAAAGTTTTTCCGACAAGATCTGCAATTAGCTAGTTTTTATGTGTAAAGTGTTATTAATTGTGTAAAAGATTAATAGTACCTAATCTGGCTATGCTTATTTTTCACAAAAAATAATTCTAGTTTTTCCTAAAATACGTTCATTTGATAAGGTTCTGCACTTAAAATAGGTGTTTTTTTTACGTTTTTATGGTCCACCATTCACTTGGTTTAGCCCTTGTTCCAATATTTGGGTGTTTGTCATTTATACCCCCCGTCCACAACATGGTATACTATATATATATATATATTAATATATATATGATATATATACATATATCTATTTATAATATATATATATATATTTAAACATATATATATATAATTAATTATATATATATATATTTATATTATATATAACTTTACTTATATTAATTCCTATAAGTAATTATTATTACTAATTGTAAATTAATATTAAAAAAAAAACAATGCGTGGGTACGCTCTCACCGGGCCGAAACCGATGTGCATTTTAATGCTATTGTTTAATGTGCGTGATCGTCTGAATATAGTGATAACAGCAAGCAGAAAATGTAGGCTTGGATTAAGCAAATGGCAAATTCAAACAGTACATATCCTAGTGTAGTCAGGACAAGCATGGTTGTTCCAAAAATTCTTGTAAATCAGGCAGAAGCACAGTAGATTCCTACTAGGCTTAGTACAATGTGCCCAGCTCTTATATTTGCGGCAAGCCGGAATGATAGGGTTAATGGGCGTACCACAATTCTAGTTGTTTCGATGATCACCAGGAACGGATTAAGTCAGTCAGGTGCTCCATCTGGTAGTAGGTGGGCGATGGTTTTTTTTGGTCTAAAGAATCCACTAGAGAGGATAAATCTTAATCATATTGGAAATCCTAAAGAAAGAGTAAAGATTAAGTGTCTTGATGTCCTGAATGTGTACGGGACTATGCCCATTAAGTTAATTAGGATTAAGATAATAAATGTTGATGAGATGATGGAGGAGGCTCCCTTTAACTGATATCTAAATGTTCGTCTTAATTGGGTGAAGATTGTAGATTTTAGCGGGGCAATAAAGGTGGATTGTCGTGTATTAATTACTCAGTATCCGGTTTGAATGAGTAATACTAGTGCTATGTTTGTAATAATAAATAGGGAATTTGATGGGAAGAGTGTATTATATATGCATGGGTCAAAAGATGAGAAGATGTCTGGTATCATAGCAAGACTTAGAGTATATCTGTTGAAAACTTTGAAGGTTTTTAGTTTAATTTAACTTAAAGTCTTAGTGTTTACATAGATTATCTCATATATTTATAGATAGGGGATTTAAAATAAAATATAGGAAGTATAGAGATGTAAATGTTTGTCCAATGGTAATATATGGGTCTTCTACAGGGCGTCCTCCAATTCATGTGAGAATTATTCAAGAGGTGGCAAGGATTCAGAATAGTAGCTGATTTATAGGGTAGAATCTTAATCTTCGCTTATTTCTCATGGTTGTTATTGGTATAATAAATATTACTACGATTGCGGCAAATAAGGCTAGTACTCCGCCTAGCTTATTTGGAATTGATCGTAAAATTGCGTATATTCATAAGAAATATCACTCTGGTTTAATATGGATTGGTGTTACCAGGGGGTTGGACATAAGAAAGTTTTCTGGGTCTGTAAATAGGTTTGGTTCAAATAGAACTATGCAGGACAGTCCAGTAATAGCAATTATGTAGCCTAGTGCGTCTTTAATTGAGTAGTAGGAGTGAAACGGAATTCGTTCAGAGTCAGCGTTAATTCCAATTGGGTTATTAGACCCTGTTTGATGGAGAAACATAATATGTAGAATTGTGGCTCCAATAATAATAAATGGTAAAATAAAGTGGAATGAGAAAAATCGGTTTAGTGTAGCATTGTCGACTGCGAACCCCCCTCAAATTCATTCTACTAAGGATTTTCCGATGTAGGGGATGGCGGAGAATAAGTTAGTAATTACAGTGGCACCTCAAAATCTTATTTGTCCTCACGGCAGAACATACCCTGTAAATGCTGTTGCTATTGTTAGAATAAATAAAAGAACTCCAATATTTCATGTTTCGTGAAGATTAAAAGAGCCGTAATAGAGTCCACGACCAGCGTGTAAGTAAATAAATAAAAAGAATATAGATGCTCCGTTTGCGTGAATTGATCGGAGCAGTCATCCATAGTTTACATCTCGAGAGATGTGTGCCACTGAAGAAAAAGCTATTTCAATATTTGGGGAGTAGTGTATTCTTAAAAATAGGCCGGTGGCAATTTGAATAACTAGACATAAACCTAAGAGGGAGCCGTAGTTTCATCAGATAGAGATGTTATTTGGAGCTGGTAGGTCAATTAAGGACCTGTTAATAATTTTAATGGCAGGATGTGTAGTGCGTAGTGGTTTAAACATAATTGAATGGGCGTAGGGGGCCTTTGGACCGTCTGGTTAATTTTACTACAATTACCATTGTGAGGAGTAGAACTAGGGCTAATGTGATAATAATTGAAGCTGTGCTTAAGGAGTATAGAAATATAGTGTCTTGACACATTTCTTGAGGAATGGAAATTTTTGTTTCTGTGACAACGGCTACTGTTGTTAATGTAATTAGGGTTACAAATATATACATAATATTTCTGGTAGTTGGCATTTGTTGATTGGGGGTTAGGGCTAAGAAATATGCAAATATGACTAACATACCACCAACATAGATTAGAAATACTAGGAATGCATATCATGATCTTATAGATGTTGCTAATGTTGCTGATAGTAATAGGGCTATAGCCAAGATATTAATGCCTAACATGATTGGAGTTGTTGATAGGTATAGCATTATTGTTGATGTAGTTATTAAAATTAAATATATCATCAATATCATTTATAATGAGAAGAGTTGAACTTAATCTACAGGATTCAAAGACCTGTGTGCACCATACACCATATTATAAAGATCCTCATCAGTAAATGCATAAATATAGGCAGATTCATACAACATCTACAAAATGTCAGTATCAGGCCGCCGCCTCAAATCCGAAGTGGTGCCCATTCGAGAAGTGGTGGAGCATTGTTCGTAATAGGCAGATTAATAGGAATCTAGATCCAATTAATACATGAAGTCCATGAAACCCGGTAGCAACGAAAAATGTTGTTCCGTATACCCTGTCAGCGATTGTAAATGGCGCAGCCACATACTCCCCAGCTTGAAGTACAGTGAAATAAGCACCAAGCATAACTGTTAAAGTTAGGGCTTGAATAGCATTTGTTCGTTCCCCACCCATTAGTCTGTGGTGGGCTCAGGTAACAGTAACCCCAGATGCCAGTAACACCGCAGTGTTTAGTAGTGGTACACTAAATGGATTTAGGGGCCTAATCCCTGTTGGTGGTCATGAGCACCCAATTTCTGGTGTTGGTGCTAACGAACTGTGAAAAAAGGCTCAAAAGAAGGCAAAAAAGAATATTACCTCTGATGTAATAAATAGAATTATACCTCAGCGAAGTCCGACAGAGACGGGTCTGGTGTGATGTCCTATGTAAGTCCCTTCGCGAACGACATCTCGTCATCACTGATATATGGATATAATAATTAGGAGGATTGCAATAAGAAAACAGGTTATACCATAGCCGTGAAACCATCTTGCAAGGCCAATTGCTAGTGTAAAAGCCCCAAGAGATGATGTGAGCGGTCAAGGTCTATATTCTACTAAGTGAAAGGGTTGTCGAATCATTTGTGTTTTTTAAATTATCTAATCTTCCTACTTGGAAGGTAGGTGTACTTAATATACTAAAAACACACAAGAGGGTTCCCCCGTATATAAATTTACAGTTTATTGTTTAGTCTCAACCATCTTGCAAGGTTCAACATCATGGAAGTTGACTCAGTTTTATTTTTCTGTGCGAGTCTGTTTCAAATGTGTGTAGGTTAGTTCATCAAATATTGGAAGTAAATAGTATTAAAGTAGCTCAGAAAAGGATAATTGCGGTTAATCAACTTATTGGGGATAAGTGGGGCATGGAAATACACCAGTTGGCAACTAAGCCTCGACAAGGCATTATTATTATTTAACTAGCATTTCTATTAATTAAAGCTTGAGATTCATTTTATAAATGACTTTCTATCTACAACTTCTATTGCAATTGGTATAAATGAGTGGTTGGCACCGCAAATTTCTGAACATTGACCGTAGAATACTCCGGGGTGTCTTGTAGTAAATCCGATTTGGTTTAGTCGTCCAGGTACGGCATCTACTTTAACTCCCAGTGATGGGACTGTTCATGAATGTAGTACGTCAGCTGCAGTGATTAGTATTCGGATTTCTAGTTGTATTGGTACAACAATTCGATTATCTACCTCTAGTAGACGGAAGTCTCCGGGTAGTAAATCTCCTGTTTGTACTATATAGGAGTCTATTTCTACGTTTAGGAAGTCTGTATATTCGTATCTTCAATATCATTGGTGTCCGATAGTTTTTACGGTTAGTGATGGGTTTCTAACCTCATCTGTAATATATAGAATTCGGAGGGATGGTAGAGCTAGTACAAGTAAAATAAGTGCTGGAAGGATTGTTCAAATGGTTTCAATTGTCTGAGCTTCTAAAATGTAGCGATTAACATATTTGTTTAGTATTAGTACAGCTAGTGCATACCCAACTACTGTTAGTACTAGGGTTAGAATAATGAGTGTATGATCATGGAAGGAAATTAATTGTATTATTACTGAAGATGCGGCGTCTTGAAATAGAATTTGTCCTCAATGTGGCATGCTAAGTGAGCTATTGGATAGCACGGGCCTAATTAACAGATAGGTGCCTTTGGCTTTCACTTAAGGTTTATTTAATTAGGGTATGTAATGATTCCTGTTTCTCTTAGATTGTGAAAATCTAGTGGTAGCGTGGTATCTACTCATTCTATTGATGTGGCTAAGTGAGGCCTTGCAATAACCCTACGTTGTGCGGAGAATGCCTCTCATAAAATGAAAATAAATAGTATTAGAGCTACAAATGATAGTAGGGATCCTAGTGATGAGACAACGTTTCATTTTGTGAAAGCATCTGGATAATCTGAATATCGTCGAGGCATTCCACTTAGACCTAGAAAGTGCTGTGGAAAGAATGTTAAATTTACCCCTAAGAATATTAGGAAGAATTGAGCATTAGCTCATCGAGTGTGTAGTGTTAACCCTGCTAGTAGTGGGAATCAGTGTGTGAATGCTGCAAAGATGGCAAATACAGCACCCATTCTTAATACGTAGTGAAAGTGTGCTACTACATAATAGGTATCGTGAAGAATAATGTCTAGTGAGGAGTTGGATAGAATAATTCCAGTAATACCTCCAGTAGTAAACAGGAAAATGAATCCTAGGGCCCATAATATGGGGGTTTCGTATTTGAACTTAGATCCATGAAGTGTAGCTAGTCATCTAAATACTTTAATTCCTGTTGGTACGGCAATGATTATTGTTGCAGCTGTGAAGTATGCTCGAGTATCTACATCTAGTCCAACAGTGAATATGTGGTGGGCCCATACAATAAATCCTAGGATGGCAATTCCTAGTATAGCATAGATTATACCTAGGGCACCAAATGGTTCAAGTTTTGCGGTGTAGTGAGTTACGATGTGTGAAATTGCACCAAATCCTGGTAAAATTAAAATATATACTTCTGGGTGACCAAAGAATCAGAATAGGTGTTGATATAGAATTGGGTCTCCCCCACCTGCAGGGTCGAAGAATGAGGTATTTAGGTTTCGATCCGTTAATAATATAGTAATTGCTCCCGCTAGCACAGGAAGTGATAGTAGAAGGAGTACTACAGTGATTACTACGGCTCATACGAATAGTGGGATTCGCTCTAGGCGTAGGCCTGATCATCGCATGTTGATCACAGTGGTAATGAAATTGATGGCCCCCAAAATTGATGAGGCACCTGCTAAATGTAGTGAGAAAATTGCAAGATCTACTGATGGACCTGCGTGTGCTATGTTTCTAGCTAGTGGAGGGTACACTGTTCATCCTGTACCTGCTCCCTTTTCTACTGCCGCGGATCTAACTAGTAGAATTAATGAGGGTGGCAGTAGTCAGAATCTTATGTTATTTAGTCGAGGGAACGCTATGTCAGGGGCTCCTAACATTAGTGGGAGAAGTCAGTTTCCAAATCCCCCAATAAATACTGGTATCACCAGAAAGAAAATTATTAGAAATGCGTGTGCTGTCACAATTGTATTATATAGTTGGTCTCTTCCAAGGAATGATCCAGGCTGTCTTAGTTCGATGCGAATAAGTAATCTTATCCCTGCTCCGATTATCCCTGCTCAGATTCCTAGAATAAAATATAAGGTTCCAATATCTTTGTGGTTTGTATAGTATAGTCCTCGCAT